GACCGATGAAAGGAATTTTTCGAATTTTTAGAAATTGGATGTGGAAACAAAAAGACCAAAAACCGTCTGATTATACAAACGAAACACAAAAAAAAATTGATAAAAAAGAAGAATACAAAAGAAAAGAAAAAGTACGGATGAAAATAGCAGAAACCTGGGATAGCTTTTTATTTTCTCAAGCAATAAGAGGGTTTCTATTATTAACTCAATCGATTCTTAGAAAATATATTATATTACCTTCATTGATAATAGCTAAAAATCTCGCGCGCATACTATTATTTGAATTGCCCGAGTGGTCCCAGGATTTAAAGGATTGGAAAAAGGAAATGCATGTTAAATGCACCTATAATGGTGTTCAATTATCCGAAACTGAATTTCCGGACAACTGGTTAACAGACGGTATTCAGATAAAGATCCTATTTCCTTTTTACCTAAAACCCCGGCGCAGATCTAAGCTACAATCCCTTCCTAAGGATTCATTGAAAAAAATAAAAGGACAAGAAAGTGATTTTTGTTTTTTAACAGTTTGGGGAATGGAAACTGAACTTCCTTTTGGTTCTCCCCGAAAACGACGTTCATTTTTTGAACCCATTTTGCAAGAATTCAAAAAAAAATTTCGAAAATGGAAAACTAAGTCTTTTATAGTTTTAAGAATTTTAAAAGAAAGAACAAAAATTTTCCGAAAAGTGGCAAAAGAAACAAACAAATGGGTCATCAAAAGCATTCTATTTCTAAAAGGAAAAATAAAAAAACTTTCAAAAAGAAAGCCAATTCGATTAGTTAGATTGAGAGAAATGAGAGAAATAGAGGACTTGGGTGAAACTAAAAAAGATTCGATAACGATAATCGGGAATCATACGATTCACAAATTGTCTATTCAAATTCGATCTATGCATTGGACAAATTTCTCACTAACAGAAAAAAAAATGAAAGATCTAAGTAATAGAACAAACATAATCAGAAACCAAATACAAAAAATTACAAAAGAGAAGAAAAAAGGATTGCTAACTCACGAAATAAATATTATTTCTAACAAAATAAGTTATCATGCTAAAATATTTGAATCATCAAAAAGGATTTGGCAGATATTCAAAAGAAGAAATACTCGATTAATCCGTAAATCATATTTTTTTATAAAATTTTTGATTGAAAGGGTATACATAAACCTTTTTTTATCTATACTTAATATTCCAAGAATCAATGCAAATTTTTTTTTTGAATCAACAAAAAAAATTCAAATTATTGATAAAAGCGTCCACAATCACAATAATGAAGCAAATCAGGAAAAAATTAATAAAACAACTACAAATACGATTCACTTTCTTTCGACTCTAAGAAAATTACTTTATAAGATTAGTAATAATAATAAGAATTCAAAGATTTTTTGGGATTTATCTTCTTTCTCACAATCACAAGCATATGTATTTTACAAATTATCACAAACCCAAGTTATTAACTTTTCGAATTTAAGATCTGTCCTTCAATATCACGGAACATCTCTTTTTCTTAAGAATGAACTAAAAGATTTTTTTGAAAAACAAGGAATATTTCATTACGAATTAAGACATAAACCTTTTTGGAATTTTGGAATGAATGAATGGAAAACCTGGTTAAGGAGTCATTATCAATACGATTTACCTAGGATTAGATGGCCTAGATTAGTACCACAAAAATGGCGAAATCGAGCGAATCAAGACTGTATGACTCAAAATAAAGATTTAAACAAAAAATATTCATATGAAAAAAACAGATTAACTCATTACCAAAAAGAAAAACAAAATCTTTTTGAAGCAGACCCATTACGGAATCAAAAATCGAATTTTAAAAAACACTATAGATATGATCTTTTATCATATAAATCTATTAATTATGACGATAAGAAAGACGCGTCTATTCATAGATCACTAGTCCAAGTAAAAAATGAAGAAGAAAGTTTTTTTAATTACAACATAGGGAAAGGAAAATTATTTGGTATGCTCGGAAGTATCCCTATCACTAATTATCTAGGGGAAGACGATATTATGGATATAGATAAAATTTCGAATAGAAAATATTTTGATTGGAGAATTCTCCATTTTTGTCTTAGAAATAAGATCGATATTCAATCCTGGGTTGATATGGATACTGGTACCAACAGTAATCAAAATACTAAGATTGGTGCGGATAATTATCAAATAATTGATGAAATTAATAAGAAGGGTCTTTTTTATTTTCCAATTCATCAAAATGAAGAAATTAACCCATCCAACCAAAAAGAGTTCTTTTTTGATTGGATGGGAATGAATAACAAAATACTAAATAGTCTTATATCAAATCGGGAGCTTTGGTTCTTCCCAGAATTTGTGCGACTTTTTAATGCATATAAAATGAAACCGTGGATCATACCAATCAAATTACTTCTTTTCGATTTTAATGGAAATGCGAATGGTAATAAAAAGAGAACTGGAAAGAAAAAGGAATATCTTTTTATATCATCGAATCAAAAAAAATATCTTGAATTAGACAATGGAAGTCAAGAAGAAAAAGAACCCGCAAGCCAAGGAAATCCGAGATCAGATGCACAAAACCAAGTAAGTCTTGGATCAGTTCTCTCAAACCAAGAAAAAGATGTTGAAGAAAAGTATGCGGGATCTGACATGAAAAAACGTAGAAAGAAAAAGCAATACAAAAGCAACACAGAAGCAGAGCTTGATTTCTTACTAAAAAAATATTTTCATTTTCAGTTGAGATGGGATAATTCTTTAAATGAAAAGCTAATGAATAATATCCAAATCGATTGTCTCCTGCTCCGACTGATAAATCCAAGAGAAATTGCTATATCCTATATTCAAAGGGGAGAAATGCGTCTGGATATTTTGATGACTGAGAAGGATTTAACTCTTACCGAATTGATGAAAAAGGGAATAGTGATTATCGAACCGGCTCGTCTGTCTGTAAAAAATGATGGACAATTTTTTCTATATCAAACCATAGGTATTTCATTGGTTCATAAGAATAAGCGCCAATTAAAATTTAATAAAAGATACCGAGAAAAAGGCTATGTTGATAAGAAAATTTTTGATGAATGTATTCCAAGCCATCAACTAAGGACTGGAACTAAAGACAAAAAGTATTATGATTTGCTTGTTCCTGAAAAGATTTTAGTCCCTAAACGCCGTAGAGAATTGAGAACTCTAATTTGTTTCAATTGGAAGAATCGAAATAGTATGCGTAGTTGCATTTGGGATAAAAGCAAAGATCTTGCTCGAGAAAAAAAGAAATTCATTAACTTAAAGTTCTTTCTTTGGTCCAATTATCGATTAGAAGATTTAGTTTGTATGAATCGCTATTGGTTTAATACCAATAATGGTAGTCGTTTCAGTATGGTAAGGATACATATGTATCCACGATTGAAAATTAGTTAATACTATGTTTTTCCTATCTATGCTTACGGTGTGGGATATATGAAAACCCAGAGATGCACACATGCCTTATCCTACATTCCATTCTGATACATGATACCAATTTAATGATATACATATCAATTAGATCTATAAATGAATCAACAGAATCTTTTTTTTAGGTCTTAACTTTTCTCTTTTCCACAAATATAACATCCTTTTGGATCCCTAATCAAATTGAATTGATTTTTGGTTGATTTTAGAGGAAGTTGATAACGAACGTAAGATTGTTGTGTATATCAAATTCAAATGACTAGCATTATTATTACTGATCAGTAAAATTCATATAAAAAAAAGGAGGGAGGATATTTCGTTTTATGGTAAAAAATTCATTCATCTCAATTATTTTTCAAGAAAAAAGAGAAGAAAACTGCGGGTCTGTTGAATTTCAAGTATTCAGGTTCACCAATAAGATACGAAGACTTACTTCACATTTGGAATTGCACAGAAAAGACTATTTATCTCAGAGAGGTCTACGGAAAATTCTGGAAAAACGCCAACGGTTGCTATCGTATTTGTCAAAGAAAAATAGAGTACGTTATAAAGAATTAATTAGTCAGTTGAATATTCGGGAGTCAAAAAAGCGTTAATTTGAAATACAATTTTGAAATATTTGATTTATTAGATTTTGAATATTGATGAACTTCTTTTTTTTTTTCAACAATTCATGCTAAGAATGAATCGAGGAAAAACCTATGAATATACTAGCTACTGGGAAAGACCTTATGGTAGTCAATATGGGACCTCACCACCCATCAATGCACGGTGTTCTTCGTCTCATCGTTACTCTAGATGGTGAAGATGTTATTGACTGTGAAGCAATATTGGGTTATTTACACAGAGGGATGGAAAAAATTGCGGAAAACCGAACAATTATACAATATCTGCCTTATGTAACACGTTGGGATTATTTAGCTACTATGTTCACAGAAGCAATAACTGTAAATGGACCAGAACTGTTGGGAAACATTCAAGTACCTAAAAGGGCCAGCTATATCAGAGTAATTATGTTGGAGTTGAGTCGTATAGCTTCTCATCTGTTATGGCTTGGCCCTTTTATGGCAGATATTGGTGCACAGACTCCTTTCTTCTATATTTTCAGAGAAAGAGAATTAGTATATGATCTATTCGAAGCTGCCACCGGTATGAGAATGATGCATAATTATTTTCGTATCGGAGGAATAGCAGCTGATTTACCTCATGGCTGGATAGATAAATGTTTGGATTTCTGTGATTATTTTTTAACAGGGGTTGTTGAATATGAAAAACTTATTACGCGAAACCCTATTTTTTTAGAACGCGTTGAAGGAGTAGGCATTATTAGTGGAGAAGAAGCAATAAATTGGGGTTTGTCAGGACCAATGCTACGAGCGTCTGGACTCGAATGGGATCTTCGTAAAGTTGATCATTATGAGTGTTACGACGAATTTGATTGGGAGGTACAGTGGCAAAAAGAAGGGGATTCATTAGCCCGTTATTTAGTCCGAATGGGCGAAATGAGGGAATCCATAAAAATTATTCAACAAGCTTTGGAAGGAATTCCGGGGGGGCCCTATGAGAATTTAGAAATCCGATGCTTTGATAGAGAAAACAACCCAGAATGGACTGATTTTGAAGATAGATTCATTAGTAAAAAACCCTCTCCTACTTTTGAATTGCCGAAACAAGAACTTTACGTGAGAGTCGAAGCCCCAAAAGGAGAATTGGGAATTTTTCTGATAGGAGATCAAAGCGGTTTTCCTTGGAGATGGAAAATTCGCCCACCAGGTTTTATCAATTTGCAAATTCTTCCGCAGTTAGTTAAAAGAATGAAATTGGCTGATATTATGACGATACTAGGTAGTATAGATATCATTATGGGAGAAGTTGATCGTTGAAATGCTAATTGATACAACAGAAGTACAAGATATCAATTCTTTTTCCAGATTGGAATCCTTAAAAGAGGTCTATGGGATCATATGGATGCTTGTTCCTATTTTCACGCCTGTATTGGGAATCACAATAGGTGTACTCGTAATTGTGTGGTTAGAAAGAGAAGTATCCGCAGGAATACAACAACGTATTGGGCCTGAATACGCCAGCCCGTTGGGAATTCTTCAAGCTTTAGCCGATGGGACAAAACTACTTTTGAAAGAGAATCTTCTTCCATCTAGAGGAAATACTCGGTTATTCAGTATTGGACCATCTATAGCAGTCATATCAATTCTACTAAGTTATTCAGTAATTCCTTTTAGTTATCACCTTGTTTTAGCTGATTTCAATATCGGTATTTTTTTATGGATTGCCATTTCAAGTATTGCTCCTATTGGACTTCTTATGTCAGGATATGGATCAAATAATAAATATTCCTTTTTAGGTGGTCTGCGGGCTGCTGCTCAATCGATTAGTTATGAAATACCATTAACTTTATGTGTTTTATCAATATCTCTACGTGTGATTCGTTAAAACAGAAACTTTTCTTTTCCCTATGCTTTTCCTTCGAGAAAAAAAAAAAAAGAAATTTAATAGATATCTTCATCTTTTTATTCATTTAGTTCTTCTTTAGGTCAATCTTTTTATTCATTTAGTTCTTCTTTAGGTCAATAAAATTAATTAGGTAGTTATATATGAGTGAAAGAAAACAACTTCCAAATTCGCAGTAAAGGTGGATTGAGTCTCATTTCCTGTGTACAAGAGTTAAGCCGAAGTAAACAAACATGGAAGAAGCCCTTTACCCCAAGGTTGGTTGATTGTTCATCCTGGCTTGAAGCGGGCTCAAAGGATCAACCCCATGGAGTCTTCACTATCGTTTGTATGTATTACAATACGGATATTACAAAATGGGGGATTAAAAAAAGATGAGTGGGTAGGAAGGAACACCAAAAAACACACAAAGGATTAGTAATGGAGATTATGTAAATTATCTAAAAGGATACTTCTGCATACCATAACAAAGAATACTAATTGGGGCTTTAAATTAGTAGAAATGATCAGGCAGTACTCCCCACAATTCCGATCCAGAGTATGCTCCTATCCACCGATTAAAGAAATGACTATCGGGAACGAAATAATCCTTTACCTTTTTTAAGCCCCCCTTTTCTCAGAATGAAGAAGAGGAACAAAAAAAAATAGAAAAAATACAATTCCAATATAAACAAAAGAGATCTTTTTATTCTTTCTTTCATATATTCATAGAAATCAAATTCCTGTCCTGATTCATGAACTAATGTAATGCTTAATTCTTTTTCGTAATCGAAAATAAAACGATGGGTTGAAATATCTATTGATATTTATACAAGGAGTATTTTATTCAAGGATTGATTAAGTTATTACTCAAGACAGAAAAATTGAAATTCGTAAAGGCCGAGATCAATTCAGAAATACTCTTTATTTTGTATTTATTTTTATAGCAGACAGAATTCCATTGGTATAATTGGGGACCTTCCAATCGATTTTGACTCTATCTATTCGATAACCATATCAAGATAACTAATATTGGCTCGGTCCTTACATTTATTTGTGGCCCTGAGGAGCCGTATGAGGTGAAAATCTCATGTACGGTTTTGTAATAGCGATGGGAACAGTAATGTTATCACCGACTATGATTATCTAACAGTTCAAGTACAGTTGATATAGTTGGCGCGCAGTCAAAATATGGTTTTTTGGGGTGGAATTTGTGGCGTCAACCCATAGGGTTTATGGTTTTTTTAATTTCTTCCCTAGCGGAATGCGAGAGATTGCCTTTTGATTTACCAGAAGCCGAAGAAGAATTAGTAGCAGGTTATCAAACCGAATATTCAGGAATCCGATTTGGTTTATTTTACGTTGCTTCTTATCTAAATCTATTAGTTTCCTCTTTATTTGTAACAGTTCTTTACTTGGGTGGTTGGAATCTTTCCATTCCGTACAGATTTTTTCCGGAGCTATTTGAAATAAATAAAGCAGATGGAATTTTTGGAACGACAATTGGTATCTTTATTACATTAGCTAAAACTTATTTGTTCTTGTTCATTCCTATCACAACAAGATGGACTTTACCTAGATTAAGAATGGACCAACTCTTAAATCTTGGCTGGAAATTCCTTTTACCTATTTCTCTCGGTAATCTATTATTAACAACTTCTTCCCAACTCCTTTCACTGTAAAGAAAAAAGGAATACTATATTTGCGACTTGTCTCAAACAAGAGAAAGAAAGAAAATCAAATTATTCATAACTATTCACGATATGTTCCCTATGGTAACTGGGTTCATCAATTATGGTCAACAAACAGTACGGGCTGCAAGGTACATTGGTCAAAGTTTCCTAATTACCTTATCCCAAGCAAATCGTTTACCTGTAACTATTCAATATCCTTATGAAAAATTAATCACATCGGAGCGTTTCCGCGGTCGAATCCATTTTGAATTTGATAAATGTATTGCTTGTGAAGTATGTGTTCGTGTATGTCCTATAGATCTCCCAGTTGTTGATTGGAAATGGGAAACAGATATTCGAAAGAAACGATTGTTTAATTACAGTATTGATTTTGGAATTTGTATTTTTTGTGGTAATTGCGTTGAGTATTGTCCAACAAATTGTTTATCAATGACTGAAGAATATGAACTCGCTACGTACGACCGTCACGAATTGAATTATAATCAAATTGCTTTAGGTCGTTTACCAATATCAATAATTGACGATTTTACAATTCGAACAGTTGGGAATTCGTCTAAAAAAAAAGGGGTAAACCTCTTGATTAAAGAGTAATTGAAAAGTACTAAGGTTTTTTTTGGTAGAAGGGGATAAGGTCTTTCTCTTTGCTTGGTCAATAATTACAAATCCCAACTATTGATTGGGTTCTGAAAAGTATGACTTAATTTGTATTGAAAGTCTATTAATATAATATTTCCATAATAATATTGAAATATATAGTTTCAATTTCAAACTGCCGTTTAGAATACAGAAAAGAGCGAAATTGACCCAATAACTAGACCCCCATTAACTCACACTTATTAGATTCTAATTTCATTCAATTGGGAATGTCTCATAAAAAAATTTTCCTGGTCGGTTCAATAAGGTCATGAAAAACATTTCGATTTATTTATCTCTTATTTTAATATAATGGATTTGCCTGGACCACTACATGATTTTCTTTTAGTTTTTCTGGGATCGGGTCTTATAGTAGGAGGTCTGGGAGTAGTATTACTTACCAACCCAATTTATTCTGCCTTTTCATTGGGATTGGTTCTTGTTTGTATCTCCTTATTCTATATTCTATCAAATTCCCATTTTGTAGCTGCTGCACAGCTTCTTATTTACGTGGGGGCTGTAAATGTTTTAATCATATTTGCTGTAATGTTCATGAGTGGTTCAGACTATTCTAAAAATTTTCATTTTCATCTTTGGACTATTGGGGATGGGGTTACTTCCCTAGTCTGTACAAGTATTTTTTTTTCACTAATCACTACTATTCTAGATACGTCGTGGTATGGGATTATTTGGACTACCCGATCCAACCAGATTATAGAGGAAGATTTGATAAGTAATAGTCAACAAATTGGTATTCATTTATCAACGGACTTTTTTCTTCCATTTGAACTGATTTCGATAATTCTTTTAGTTGCTTTGATAGGTGCAATTGCCGTGGCTCGTCAGTAAAAAATCTTTATAACTAGGAACCGAAATCAAAATTCAACCTTTTTCTGTGTTATCAACATCCATTTCCCTGAAATTCGATTTGAATACTGTTCGGCTCATGTATAAAATAGAAATTTTTTTAGTTGCCCTATTCGATCTATTACCAATATCTTGTTTTGTTGGGTACTTGTTATATTCTAAGCAATCGAATCACTTGAATTATTGTTCATATTGAAATGAATCGCAATTGGTACGGAGTTGGTCAATGATACTCGAGCATGTACTTGTTTTGAGTGCCTATTTATTTTCTATCGGTATCTATGGATTGATCACGAGCCGAAATATGGTTCGGGCCCTGATGTGTCTTGAACTTATACTAAATGCGGTTAATCTAAATTTCGTAACATTTTCTTATTTTTTTGATAGTCGTCAATTAAAAGGAGATATTTTCTCAATTTTTGTTATAGCTATTGCAGCCGCTGAAGCAGCTATTGGATCAGCTATTGTTTCGTCAATTTATCGTAACAGAAAATCGACTCGTATCAATCAATCAACTTTGTTGAATAAGTAGTATTTAGAAATCATAATAGTCATCAATTCGAATTAGCCTATATAATTAGAATACGTCGTAACCTCAATCATGTTTGCGAAAACATAAGAAATCAAAGTATCTTTATTCCCTATTAGTATTATGAGTTGATCCAGAAGTGGATTGATTAGAAAAATTCTGGTAAATCATTGATTCATCTGGTATTTAAATATATCGGCTATTTCCAACTTTACTAGATCGAAACTTTAGGAATTCAAAAATTTATAGATCCAATGTCACATTCAGTAAAGATTTATGATACATGTATAGGGTGTACTCAATGTGTCCGCGCCTGCCCCACAGATGTATTAGAAATGATACCTTGGGACGGATGTAAAGCTAAGCAAATTGCTTCTGCTCCAAGAACAGAGGACTGTGTTGGTTGTAAGAGATGTGAATCCGCCTGTCCAACGGATTTCTTGAGTGTTCGAGTTTATTTATGGCATGAAACCACTCGAAGCATGGGTCTAGCTTATTGATATTGAGACGTTTCAGAAAACCCCACTTAAATCCATTTCGAATCCATTTTCTTTTTTTTTTTACCGATTACCGACAAAAACCCGTACTCTAAAAAGAAAAAACCAAATAAGAATAAATTTCATTTTAGAGTACGGGTTTTTCTGGTACAAGTGTATCTTGTCTTTACCACGAATGATTTTCCTTGGTTAACAATAATTGTAGTTTTTCCGATAGCCGCGGGTTCTTTAATTTTCTTCCTCCCCCATAGAGGAAATAAGGTGACTAGAGGGTATACTATATATATTTGCGTCTTAGAACTCCTTCTAACGACCTATGCGTTCTGTTATCATTTCCAGTTCGACGATCCATTAATCCAGCTAGCAGAGGATTATAAATGGATCAATTTTTTTGATTTTTACTGGAGATTGGGAATAGATGGACTTTCCTTAGGACCTATTTTACTGACAGGATTTATCACCACTTTAGCTACTTTAGCGGCTCGGCCAGTTACTCGGAATTCCCGATTATTCCATTTCCTGATGTTAGCGATGTACAGCGGTCAAATAGGATCATTTTCTTCTCGAGACCTTTTACTTTTTTTCATCATGTGGGAGTTAGAATTAATTCCCGTTTATCTACTTCTATCCGTGTGGGGGGGGAAAAAACGTCTTTATTCAGCTACAAAGTTTATTTTGTACACTGCGGGAGGATCCATTTTTCTATTAATAGGAGTTTTGGGTATCGGTTTATATGGTTCCAATGAGCCAATATTAAATTTGGAAACATTAGCTAATCAATCGTATCCCGCGGAACTGGAAATAATATTTTATATTGGGTTTCTTATAGCTTTTGCTGTCAAATCACCGATTATACCCTTCCATACGTGGTTACCAGATACCCATGGAGAGGCGCATTACAGTACTTGTATGCTTCTAGCCGGAATCTTATTAAAAATGGGAGCATATGGGTTGATTCGGATCAATATGGAACTATTACCGCACGCTCATTCTATATTTTCTCCCTGGTTGATGATAGTAGGTACAATGCAAATAATTTATGCAGCTTCAACATCTCCTAGCCAACGGAATTTAAAAAAAAGAATAGCTTATTCCTCCGTATCTCATATGGGTTTTATAATTATAGGAATTGGGTCGATAACCGATACGGGACTCAACGGAGCCATTTTACAAATAATTTCTCATGGGTTTATTAGCGCTGCACTCTTTTTCTTGGCAGGAACGAGTTATGATAGAATACGTCTTGGTTATCTTGACGAAATGGGCGGATTAGCTATCCCAATTCCAAAGATATTCACCATATTCAGTATCTTATCGATGGCTTCCCTTGCATTACCGGGCATGAGTGGTTTTGTTGCGGAATTGATAGTATTTTTTGGAATAATTACCAGCCAAAAATACTTGTTAATGCCAAAAATACTAATTACTTTTGTAATGGCAATTGGAATGATATTAACTCCTATTTATTCATTATCTATGTTACGGCAAATGTTCTATGGGTACAAGCTATTTAATGCTCAAAACTTTTATTTTTTTGATTCCGGCCCCCGGGAGTTATTTGTTTTGATATCTATTCTTCTACCCGTAATAGGTATTGGTATTTTTCCGGATTTCGTTCTCTCCCTATCAGTGGACAAGGTAGAAGCTATTCTATCTAATTTTTTTTTATAGATAGTTTTCATGAATAAAAAAAAATCAAAAACCAATCCGATGCCCTCTGCTTTTTAAAATGGGTCGTTGTCCAATGAAAAAAAGAAGTATTTTTTCGTGTCTTAAGTTTAAAATTCAAATTAACTAAAAAAGAATAAGAATAAATAAGTCAACAATAAATAACTAAATTTGAATTGTAACCAGACACCTTATGGCCTTTGTGAGAACCTTTTGAATCACTACACTACTTGATTCAAAAGGTTCTCGGCAGCTTCCACTAAGTTTCGTTTCTATATTTGCGCTGTCCTATGTTTGTATTCATCATTCCCTTTCCTTTCTTCAATTCAATTCCTTTCTTCAATTCAACAATTCAATTAGATGTTAATTATTAATTAAATGAACCATAACTATGTAACCCGATTCCTAATAGATTGACCCCGAAGTAGCATATCCAAATTATAAGAAAGCCCATAGAAGCCACAATTGCAGAATTTACACCTTCCCAATTTGGATTTGTTCGCGTATGTAAATAAATCCCGAATATAGTCCAAGTAATAAATGCCCAAGTTTCCTTTGGATCCCAATTCCAATATGATCCCCATGCCTCATTAGCCCATACTGCTCCCGAAAGAATACCTATGGTTAAAAAGATAAATCCTAGACTAATAATACGATAACTCCACTGATCCAATTGTTGAATCAATTGATACCCATAATAATTTCTAGCAGAAAGAAAATAAGGAAAAGAAGTGTTTAGTAAACCATTGTTTTTTTCATTCAGGTATTGGATTTCACCAAAGGAAAATGACTCATTTACATTTAATAAATGATTTCTTTTATCCAAAATCCTTATAATTTTTCGAAATGTAATGACTAGACGAGCTGTGGATAATAATGATCCACATAAAAGAGCTGCATAACCTAATACCATCATACTTACGTGCATCATTAACCACTGGGCTTGTAGAGCAGGTACTAATATTCCGGATTGATGCATTTTGGTTAAAAACCCCGAAGTAGCAAAACCCTGGGTAAAAATAGCGCTTGGCGCGGTTATTGCGCTTAAATGATTTTTATGTTTTTTAAAAGAGAAAATTCTATGAATAATAGAGAAACTCCATGAAAGAAAGATTAATGATTCATATAAATCACTTAATGGGAAATGCCCCGAATAAATCCAACGAGTGACTAATAATCCTGTTAGACAGACAAAGGTAGCAATCATCCCTTTTTCTAATGAATCATATAGTCCTATGATTTCATCGACTAATAAGGTTATCAACTGAATTGTAATTCCAATCGAAACGACCGAAAAGGATATATGAGTTAATATATGCTCTAATGTTGAAAATATCATAAATAAAAATCAAATTAAAAGGGAGAGTCTTTCAAGTATACGGAATGGAAATCAGAAGTTAAATTCATTATAGGGCTTTTTGCATATCTTTTATAAGATGCTCTGCCGCCACTCGGACTCGAACCGAGATGCTCTAGCACTGCTTCCTAAGAGCAGCGTGTCTACCGATTTCACCATAGCGGCTTGCTCGAAATCATAATAACCTATTTTTACTCAATCGTCGAGATTGAAAGAGTCAATTTCAATGAAATCCTTTTTAGGAAGCATTCCAATTGATGAATAAAAACTTGTTGAAATAGAGATGGAAAGAGTTCCCCGTTTGCCGTCTTATTTAATTATTTAAGGTTTCAGCTTTATTTAACTTAACAATAGATTAACTTAACAATAGAAGTTTTCATAGTTTCTGTTTTCATAAAATCGAATTGTTATAACTCAAGAGTTCTTACTTCAATCCAGGAAAAAACAAAAATATGATTTTTGTTTTTTATGTTTTTATGAATCACAATTTCAGCGCAACATCCACCAATTCAAAAAGGATTTATTTAATTTTAATTTGCATAACTTTTGTGTTGTCGTAATCCTTATCGTTAGGTTTTTTTTTTATTTTAATTTTATTTTAATTTTTGTTCGCCTTTATTAAAATTAAACCAATTAGGTATTGGGCTGGACATATCATAGAAAAAAAAATTCGATTTCTATCGTGTAATTGTACCCTGCTTCAAAAAATTCTTTCTAAATTTCTAAATTAGAATTCTAAAGGTATAGATTTTTTGATTGATCATCCATCTTCCCTTTCAAATATAGCAAATATAGGCTTTTTTTGATCACGTAAAATTCTCACCCTATTCATATATAATGTCTGTTTAAATAGGCAAAAGTGCTTTCCCTTTTGGAGGTAAAGTGTGGTGGATACGGTATATAGAGTGATTTATAAAGTTAGAAAAAAGGTTTTAGACTTATAGTTTCAACAACCCATTGATTTTGCCTAAAGATTTTAGATCCCCTCTTCTATAGCATAATTAGAAAAAGAAATGTTTTGAACCGATGAATTTGTCTACATCAAAAGTTTCAACCCTTTTTTAATGAGTTAATGGGTTATTGAAATATGTTTTTCATTCGCAGGATGGGGATTCTTATTTTCCCCATCACCCCACCCCCCCTTAGAAATAACTAAATAACACAACAATAAGGGTTTTGTCTTTTTTTTTTACTTTTCTTTTTCTAATTATGCTAGTGAATGGAAATCATTACTTACTTTTTTTTTTATTTCTATTCTAGAATATATATTCAAACGTAGAGTCTAAATTAGAAACAAAATTAACTCATTTTTCGAATCAGGCTGATTCAGATTATTCCGACGTTTTATTAGTGATTTGTCGTACAAAAAAACTTTTTGAATTCCCCCTGGAAAGGGATTTCGCTAATGAAAAAGCTTTTAACGCTGCCCAATATCCCCGTTTTTTCCACCGATTTTTACGAATACGCTTTTTTAATATAGAAGTACGCTTTTTTGGAACCGGCATTCATAAACGAAAGGATTATTCATTGGTAGCGCACAAACGAAAGGATTATTCATTGGTAGCGCACAAACGAAAGGATTATTCATTGGTAGCGCACAAACGAAAGGATTATTCGTTGGTAGCGCACAAACGAAAGGATTATTCGTTGGTAGCGCACAAACGAAAGGATTATTCGTTGGTAAAAAACGGGTATCCATGGTAGCGCACAAACGAAAGGATTATTCGTTGGTAAAAAACGGGTATCCATGGTAGCGCACAAACGAAAGGATTATTCGTTGGTAGCGCAAACACGCAAACGAAAGGATTATTCGTTGGTAGCGCAAACACGCAAATGAAAGGATTATTCATTGCTAAAAAAAGGTATCCATTTT